TCGCCCATTGGTTCTATACCCGACTCATAAGTAGAAAGTTTCTCCGGCCCTTTGTTAATCGGGGCTAACACTCCGGAAATAAAAAATGCCAAAATAGGAACAAGACTGGATATTATTAGAAATGCCCAAAAAAAATCATATTCGTAAAGAAGAAACATAAACGCACTCCTATGAACGTGGAAAATATACCGGATTCTATTGGTCGATTCGAATTGGAATTGTCAAGTCATCCATAACTATTTAGTCAAAACAAGAATTCATTTTGATCGAACCGTTTAGTTTGTTTTGTTTATTGTAGGGCATATCTCATTGCAAGATTCATCGACTAGAATCCGATTTTATTTCCATTATACTTATTTCCTTTTTTTTTTAGTTAGTAGAACCTTCTAACTATATATTACTCTTATACAAATTCTCTTGTTTCTCCTGTTTTCATCTAGGATTTTCTCTAAAGAAGGGGAATTCTAAATTAATTACTTATCTTATTTCTTCTTTAATTAGAAATTCTTTAAAGATTTCTATTTTTTCTATAAATAGAATCCGGAGGTCCTTTTGTCTTTTTTTTCTTAGTGATTTAGAATAGAACAAGTAATCAAAAAGAAGAGAATGTATAGGGATTTCCCTCTTAAGATTTAGAATATCTTGTGTTGGTATATTCCTTTTATTATTATTTAATAACAGCATTAGGGTTCGAATCCAGGTGGAGGGGTTTTTCTTGGTTGAATACAGAAAAAGAAGACGACCCTTTTTTGTGTTGTGCTTCGCTAGGTCGAGGTAAGTAAGGTATACGAAGGAAAAGCCTATTTGACAATGAAAGTGACCAAAGATATTCGTTTTTCAAAAAACTTTAGCTTGTACACAAATTAAACAATTGCCGTGAGTAAACTTATAGGAATAATTGGATTTCGCTTCACCAACCAGTCAGTTACAAGCAAGAAATAATAATGAAGAAATTAAAATTATAGAATTTTTTTGATTTTACATTTTTATAGGGCTATACGGACTCGAACCGTAGACTTTCTCGGTAAAACAGATCAAACTTATTATTATTAAAATGATCTGAACTGTTTCAAAGACCCAACATGCATTTTTTTTTGCATTGGGCTCTTTCATTAACTGATATAAATATCAGTTAGTCTGCCATTTTTTTCTATCAAGAAAAAAAGATAAGGAAATGGCTCCATGTGCTCTGATTCATTATTTGGGAGCATTACCAAAGTGTTTCAAGGGTGGGATTATCTTGACGTAGGTCTGTCTCTGGCCTAGATCAACCTAAGTTAAATGAAGTCTCTATCGTTCTGCTTAAAAAATCAAATATGAAACTTCATACACCTTAAAGTTCATATGACGAAAAGAGATTTTTTTGAGGTCCTTATACTCATTATGCCTAGCATTGAATAGACTGGGTATTCACCTTATCAAGATCTCAAATCAATGATGGGGTCTGTTTGGCACCTCCTAAATGGGCGTCCCAATTGGACCGAACCCTTTGTCAGGCTATGGTTCCCTCAAAGTTATGGAGTAAGACATCGATTTCTCAATAAGATCAATTTTTCTGATTGTATGATGAACTCCCTTGAAAAACATTGGCGCGCGTGTAAACGAGGTGCTCTACCAACTGAGCTATAGCCCTTAGTGCTTGTGATACATATTTTATCATGTAGATAAATTCTTGTCAAGATAAATATTCCATGATCCAACACCAACAATCTTTGATCTCTTTGAGTGGTATTCCTTAGATTCGTATTGCTTATAAGTAATATGCTATTTATAATCCATCGACAGGATGGGTTTCATTTGGTTCTCTTTGGGATGATAAATGACCTACTTAACTCAGTGGTTAGAGTACTGCTTTCATACGGCGGGAGTCATTGGTTCAAATCCAATAGTAGGTAAAACTTATTAGATACCATCGATTCTGGTATCTAATAAGGTTTACGACCCACCTTTAGTGATATTTATTTTTTTATTTTGTATCTTTTCTATTTCATTTTTGAATTTGAATTTTTGCATCAGAATTGGATTCTGTTTGATTGTATTTGATTGTATTCACCCGACAGAACCTAAATAGGATTAGAAAGAGAACTTCTTTTTAGTATTCGAACGTACCAACTAGTTATGAAATCGGATTGATAGCCTCCACCCGTGTTCTAGCTCGTCGGAGAGCTAGATTTGCCTCAATTTTTTGTCTCTTTCCTTCAGCCTTTTTCACATTAGCTTCCGCTATTTCAAGAGTTTGCTGAGCTTCTTGTGGATCAATGTCACTACCCTTCTCCGCATCATTTACTAAAACAGTGATCTCATTATTGCCTATTCTAGCAAAACCACCCATCAGAGCCATCGTTAACCATTGGTCGTTAAGGCGTATTCTCAAAATCCCTATATCTACAGCTGTGGCAATAGGGGCGTGACTTGGTAATATGCCAATTTGACCACTATTAGTAGATAAAATGATTTCTTCCACTTCTGAATCCCAAACAATTCGATTAGGGGTCAGTAC